GATTTATTATAAATCTTAGATAATTAATTTATCTTTCTTAAATTTGCAATTTAAGTCTTTGTTAAGATTTTTTGCATGCAATGTAGTATATCATCTATTTTGAATAAGGGGCGACGACCGGCTGTCCCATCTATTGACCCATAGGAGAGTAACAAAGGGTCATACTAAGTCATGTACACATCTACTAATGTATAAATTCGGAGAAAAAAGGAGAAATGGAAACATTTTGCTCAAATATAGGACCGATAAGAAAATAGTGGGAAAATGGCCGTGTAAAGTCTGGCATAGCGCTTCCTTTTATATATCCAGATGTCCGATAGACATGAGTTTGAAAACATTTGCAAAAAAAAAGCTTTTTTTTAAAATTTTAAAGTTTTTCAACTTGGCAGAAAATATGCAATAAATTTAGAATTTATCCATGAAATTACTTCAGTTGAAATAAGACTTTTAGAAATTTTTCTTTTTTATATTTTCAAAATATATACTTAACTATAGTTAAAAAGTCTATGATAAAGGAATAAGTAGAAAAATTATAAAGTATATTCTTGTATAAATTTTTCTTATTAAATCATAGGGATATTCAATGGGTATAGCACCAAGAAATGTTAATATTAAGAAGCAATTTACTAAAAATCAAAATAGAATTTTATTTAAATTGTTAAAGTAAAAAGAAGATAATTTTTTATTTATTGAAAATGAAAATCTAATAATTATAATAATTGATATTATTAATGCAATCACTCCTCCTAATTTATTAGGAATTGAACGTAAAATTGCATAGGCAAATAAAAAATACCATTCAGGTTGAATGTGAGGAGGAGTGATTATTGGATTAGCAATATTGAAATTTTCTGCATCTATTAAACTATAAGGAAAAATGATAACAATTAAAGAGAATAATATTAAAATTATTAAAATTCCAAAAATGTCTTTAATTGAAAAGTAAGGATGAAAAGGGATTTTATCAATATTTATTGAAATACCTAAGGGGTTTCTTGAACCTTTTTCGTGAATTAAAATGATATGTATTAAAGCTATAAAAAGTAAAATAAATGGTAAAAGAAAATGAAGAGAAAAAAATCGAATTAAGGTATTATTATCTACAGAAAACCCGCCTCAAATTCAATAAGTTATCGATGCTCCAATATAAGGAATAGCAGAAATTAAATTTGTAATTACAGTTGCCCCTCAAAAAGATATTTGACCTCAAGGTAAAATATAACCTAAAAAGGCAGTTGCTATTAAAATAAAAATAATTATAATTCCTGAAATTCAAACTTTTAAAAAATGGAAGGATGAATAGTAAATTCCTCGTCCTACATGAAAGTAGATAAAAATAAAAAATAGTGATGCTCCATTTGCATGAATAGATCGAATTAATCATCCATTATTTACATCTCGTTGAATATGTGAAATTATTGAGAATGCTGTTGAAATATCACTAGAAAAGTTTATGGCTAAAAATAATCCTGAAGCAATTTGCATTGCAAGACAAAATCCTAATAATGATCCAAAATTTCATATGTATGAAATGTTTGAAGGTGTTGGTAAATTTTTAATAGGATTAATTATTTTGTTAATTATCATTTGTTTTAAGATTAAATGTATTTTTTAATAGGACAATTAATTCAATTTAAATTTTTTGAAATAATTATTAAGGATATAATAAGAAAAAGTATTATTAAAATTAACATGTTAGTAAAATTAATTCTATAAATTTTTTCAATGTTAATAATATTAAAACTTATTATATGAAAAGGGAAATAAATTGGAATTGTTATAAGAATAGAAAAAATAATTATTTTAATATCAATGAAAATTTTTTTGTTAGGGCATAAACTAATTATATACATAAAAATAATTAATATTCCTCCTAAAATAATTAAAATTATTAACAATGAAACTAGTGAAAATTGAAAGAGAAAGTAAAATGATATTGATAAAAATAATGTTAATAGAATAAGAGATATTAATATTATAATTGGATGTGATATTGATATACATAAAATTCTTAACAAAATAAGTAGTTTAATTTCAGAAAATAATATATAAATAAAGTATATAAATTTTGGAGATTTATTGAGATAAGTTCTTTTCTGAAATTGAAAGAAAGAAGATCTAATTTGATTTACAAAATCAATATTTTATATAAATTATTTCAACTTATGTTAACATCTATTGTAATTCTATATGTTATTGGGATAACGTCTTTATTTATAAATCGTTTTCATTTAATAATAGTTTTATTAAGAATTGAATTTATATATATATCTTTATTATTAATAATATGTATTTATTTTTCTTTTTTTAATATTTTAAGAATTTTTGTATTTTTAATTAGAATTGTTTGTGAAGCTGGGTTAGGATTAAGACTTTTAGTACTAATAAGATATTTTTATGGAAATGAAATAATAAATTCTTTAAGACTTATTAAATGTTAAAATTATTATCAATAAGAATTTTAATTATATGCTTAATTTTTCAATTTAATTCCTATCAAATAATTATTTATTTATTAATACTTTCTAGTATTTCTGTACTTTTAAGTTTATTAAATAGAGGAGATTTAATTAGAAATTATTTTTTTTTAGATTTGTTAAGATTTAGAATAATTCAATTATCCATTTGAATTACATTTCTTATGATAATTGCAAGAACTTTTTTAAATATATTTAAAAATAAATTTTTTGTATTTTATGTAATAATAATAATAAATATATTAGTACTTTGTTTTTCATCTATAAATTTACTTATATTTTATTTATTCTTTGAGTCTGTACTTTTTCCTATTATTATAATAATTTTAAAATGGGGAAATCAACCTGAACGCATTCAGGCAGGATTTTATATATTAATATATACAATTTTTGGATCTCTTCCCTTATTAGTTTTAATTATTTTAAATAAAATTTCTTTAAATATTATTTATAATGAATGAATTTATGGACAAATAAATTTATTTTTTTTTCTAATGGTTTTAGGATTTTTAGTAAAAATTCCAATATTTTTTTTTCATCTTTGATTACCAAAAGCTCATGTTGAAGCTCCCATTTCTGGTTCAATAATATTAGCAGGAGTTTTATTAAAATTAGGATTTTATGGAATTTATCGATTTAAAAGATTTTTTTTTTTAGATTTAAAAAATATAGCAGTTGTTTTAATAATTATTTCAATTTGAGGGGCTGTTATTATTAGAATAGCATGTTTATTTCAAATTGATATTAAAGCTTTAATTGCATACTCTTCAGTATCACATATAGGAATTTCATTGGCAGGTTGTTTAACATTTAACTCTTATGGATCTTATGGAACATTAATAATAATAATTGGACATGGGTTATGTAGATCAGGGCTTTTTTGTTTAGCTAATATAATTTATGAACGATTTTTTACACGAAATATACTCTTAATTAAAGGAATAATTATAATTTTTCCAAATTTGGTTTTATGATGATTTTTATTCAGAATTTTTAATATGTCAGCACCTTTAACTATAAATTTATTTGGGGAATTATTTCTAAGTGCTGGACTTATTAAATATAGAATGTTTTTTTCTTTCCCTATTATTATTCTTATTTTTTTAAGAGCTTGTTATACCATTTATATATACAGTTACATTAATCATGGATCAGGTTGAATAATATTTAGAAATTTTATAATTTCTGAACGAGAATATTTTTTATTATTAATGCATTTTATACCAATAGTTTTTTGAATTATAAAAATTGATTTTTTTATAAAATTTATTTAAGTTTAATTAGTTTATTAAAATTATAAATTGTGGATTTATAGATGAAAACAATTCATTAAACAATTTTTATTAAATGAACTTTAATACTTTTTTTTCTCAGAATAATTTTTATAATTTTATTTATGTTAATATTTTATTTAAATAATTTTATAATTATTGAATACAATCTTTCTTCAATTTATAACTTAGATTATAAATTTTATTTTATATTTGATTGAATAAGATGTTTGTTTTCATGTGTAGTTTTAATTATTTCAAGTATAGTATTAATATATTGTTATAGATATATATATTTTGAGAAAAACAAAATTTCTTTTTGCTGAATAGTTCTTATATTTGTTATGTCAATAATTTTATTAATTCTTATACCTAATGCATTAATATTGATTTTGGGATGGGATGGGTTAGGATTGGTGTCTTACGTTTTAGTAATTTTTTATCAAAGTACAAATTCATATAATTCAGGGATAATTACTATTATTAGAAATCGTATTGGTGATGCTATAATAATTATAATAATTATTTTTACATTAAATTTTGGAAGATTTGACTTATTAAGAATAAATAATTTAGAGTTTATTTGTGAAATATTTATTATTATTGCCGGAATAACAAAAAGAGCTCAGATTCCTTTCTCAGCCTGACTTCCTGCTGCTATAGCAGCCCCTACTCCGGTGTCTTCATTAGTTCATTCTTCAACTTTAGTAACAGCTGGAGTTTATTTATTAATTCGTTTTGACTTTTTATTTAAGAACGAATTTATAAGAAGATTGTTAATAAAGATTTCTTTAATGACTATATTAATATCAGGAATTAATGCATTTTTGGAAAATGATTTAAAAAAAATTATTGCATTTTCTACTCTTAGTCAACTTTCAATAATAATAGTAATTTTATCTTTAGGAATCACAAATTTAGCTTTTTTTCATTTAATTATACATGCAATTTTTAAATCAATATTGTTTTTAGGTGCAGGTTTTGTAATTCACAACTTATTGGGAAAACAAGATATTCGTATATTACCAGATTTTTTCTGTTATAGTCCTATAATTATAAGATGTATAATGATTTCTTCTTTTTCTTTAATGGGTGTTCCATTTATTGGTGGATTTTATTCAAAAGATTTAATTTTAGAGTATTTTTTAATAAAAAATTATAATGTTATTAATTTATTAGCTTTTTTAATTGGGGTGATTTTTACTTTTTTATATAATATACGTTTAATTTATTTCCTATTTTTAAAAGGAACTTTATCAAGCCACTTAATTAAATTAAATTTTGATTTTTTTATAAAATTTCCTATTTTTTTTTTAACATTTTTGTTAATTTTAGTTGGAAATTTACTTTTTTGATTTTCTATTCCTAATTTTGCAATAATTTTTATTAGAAAATTTCAAAAATATTTAAGCTTAGTTTTATTAATAACAATTTTATATGTAAATTTAAATTTAATAAAATTTAATTTTATTATTCCTAAAAAAATTGAATTCTTCATAACAATATGATTTCTATCTAAATTAACAAGATTGGTTCTTCTCTTTGGAAGAAAAAGTTTTTTAAAAATAAGAATTAATGATTGAACATGAGTTGAAATAGTAGGACCTATGGGGTTAAAAAATATGTTGATAAAAAATTATAAAACTTCAATTTTTAGAGGAAGGCTTTCATATTCTAAAATTATAGTAATATTAATATTTTTATTAATTTTAATAAATTAATATTTTCATAGTTTAATTTAAAAACATTACGTTGAAAATGTAAAAATATTTTTTTGAAAATATTTCTAATTCCAAAAAATGATGCAAATAACTTTGGGTGTATTGCACGAAAAATTTTGAATTTTTAAGAAATAATTAAATTTATTAAAGTTAAATAATAGTAAAAGTATTTTTATACATATTTTATCCTATCAAGATAACCCTTTATTCAGGCATTTTACTATGCCGGAATAGTATATCATCTATTTTGAATAAGGGGCGACGACCGGCTGTCCCATCTATTGACCCATAGGAGAGTAACAAAGGGTCATACTAAGTCATGTACACATCTACTAATGTATAAATTCGGAGAAAAAAGGAGAAATGGAAACATTTTGCTCAAATATAGGACCGATAAGAAAATAGTGGGAAAATGGCCGTGTAAAGTCTGGCATAGCGCTTCCTTTTATATATCCAGATGTCCGATAGACATGAGTTTGAAATTAAATCGAATTTAATTCGATTTAATTGTAGACCAAATTTGATTTTTTGTCTAAATTTGATTTGGTTTGTGGGAAAAAACTCTAGCTTTTTTATAAAATAAATTAAAAAAACTATTAGAAAATTCAATTTATTTAATAATACAAGATTATTGAGAGTTAGAGGTTTATTCTAGCTAAATTTGTGCCAGCAGCAGCGGTTAGACAAATAGAATAATTTTCCTTTTTAGTAAAATTTAAAATCTATAAAGTTAATATAATTTAAATTAAAGGTGAAATTTTTTTTAATAATTTTTAATTATTAAAATTTTAATTCCTATTTTAAACTAGGATTAGATACCCTATTATTAAGGAGCTCTACATTGTAAGTATATAAATATTATGAAAGCAAAAAATTATGGCGGTATCTTAAGCTTATCAGAGGAATTTGCTCTTTAATGGATAAAACACCTTAATCTTACTTTAGTTTGTTAAATCAGTTTGTATACCACTATTAAAATAATAATATACTATTATTATTATAATATAACTTTTTTATAAAAAATTAAGTCAAGGTGCAGCATAAATTAAAGTATGAAGTGAATTACATTGCTTATTAGAAAGTATAAATGAAATGATAATTTAGGATTTGAAAGTAAAATTGAAATAGAAAGTTAATTTGAATAAAGCTCTAGGATATGTACATATCGCCCGTCACTCTTGTTTAAGATAAGTCGTAACAAAGTTAAAATACTGGAAAGTGTTTTAAAAAAAAATGAAATCATTAGATGTTTCACTTACAATGAAAATTTGTATTATTTACCGTTTTTTTTTAAAAAAACTAAGTAGTTTTTGTTTTTTTTTTATTATTAAAATAAATAATTTCTTTAATTTCAAAACTGAAAGGGTCATTATTTAAAAGTTTAAAAGTAATTATTTGTACCTTTTGCATAAGGGATTTTCTATAAAAATTAAAATTTTAATTGTCTAGAAATAAATTGATCTAAAAGTTATATTAATTTTGTATTTCATTATAAAATTTAAATAATTTTTAGATGTGAAATTCTTTTCAAAATTTAGGATATCTAGTTTTATAAATAAATTACATATTTATCTATAACTAATTTTAATATATAAATTTATAGAAAATTAATCTTGGGATAAGCTAGGATTATTTTTTTAGTATTTTAATATAAAAAAAATAAAGGAATAAAATTGTCTTCTATACTGTCATTAGAAATTTTTTTTTAAGTATATAAATAATATATTTAATATTATAAAATAATAAATTTTTATTTATTTTCAAAAATGAGAATATTAGTAAAAGAGATTAATATTTAATTAGTGTATGTTTAACTTACATAATATAAAAATTTAAATAAATTTAAAGAATTCGACAAATCAATTTTCTGACTGTTTAATAAAAACAACTCATTTAGTTAAAATTATTAAATGTAAATCCTGCTCAATGAATTATTTAAATTGCTGTAGTATTTTGACTATACAAAGGTATTGAAATAAGATTTTAATTGAATGCTAAGAGAATGGAATTTCAGGGAAAAGTTTTTTTAAATTTAATAATTAAAGTTATTTTAATTTGTGAAGAAACAATTATATAAATTAAGGACAAGAAGACCCTAAGAATTTAAGAATTCTTATGTTACTTAAATATAAACTAGGAATTCTTAGTTGGGGCAACTAAAAAACATTATAAACTTTTTTTCTTTAAAATGATCCATTATTAATGATAATATGATTAAATACTCTAGGGATAACAGCGTAATAATTTTTGATAGATCTTATAGACAAAATAGTTTGCGACCTCGATGTTGGATTAGGATTCTTATTTAATGAAGATGTTAAGTAAAGAAGTTTGTTCAACTTTTAAATTCCTACATGATCTGAGTTTAGACCGATGAGAATCAGGTTGGTTTCTATCTTAATTTTTAATTAAGTTTTAGCTAGTACGAAAGGAATTCTAAAAATTAATTATTAAAATAATAAATTTTATTTGCATCATTTTTTGGAATTATTAAAGTGGCAGAAAAGAAAATGCCAGGAATTTAAGCTTCCTATATGATATTATTCCTTTAATAATACTAAACTTTATTCATTTTACAATTCTTATTTTAATGATTTTAATAAGAGTAGCATTTTTTACATTAATAGAACGAAAAATTTTAGGTTATTGCCATATTCGTAAAGGGCCTAATAAAGCAGGAATTAGAGGATTATTTCAACCATTCAGTGATGCTTTGAAGCTTTTTAGAAAAGAAATAAATTTTATGTTTTATATAAATATAGCAATTCAGATTATATCTCCATTATTAATAATTTCAATAATATTAATAATATGAATAATTTTTTATTATTCAAATAATACTATAAATTTAGACTTAAGTATCATTTTTATAATTTGCATTTCAAGTATTAGAAGATACACAATTCTTTTTAGTGGTTGGGCTTCTAATTCTAAATACTCTTTAATTGGTGCATATCGAGGGTTTGCTCAGGTAATTTCATATGAAGTAAGAATAGCATTAATTTTAATTAGTTTATGTTTATTTGCAGAAAGATTTAATATCAAAAATTTCATTAACATTCAACTAAAATATCCTTTAATTCTTAGATTCACATTTGTATTTATTATTTGGATCTTTACTATTTTAGCAGAATTAAATCGAGTACCTTTTGATTTATCAGAAAGAGAATCTGAATTAGTTTCAGGATTTAATATTGAGTATGGTTCTTGATTATTTGCAATCATTTTTATGTCAGAATATGGTAGAATTATAATTATTAGATATATTACAAGATATTTATTTATTGGAAAGTTAATTTTAATAGAAATTTCTATTCTTGTATTAATAATAATATTTATTTTAATTCGAAGAACATATGTCCGTATACGTTATGATCAATTAATGATAATAGCATGAAAGATTATTTTACCTCAAAGAATTATCTTTCTGTTTATTATTTTTTTTCTTAAAATTATATCCAATTTTATTTGCATCATTTTTTGGAATTTAAACTTAATGAAAAGAATTTAACAATGAAAATGTTAAGTGTTTAAAATTTACACTATTTAAATAAAGATTAAATGATATTTCATTATTATTTAGGTTAGAAGCCTATTAAGTTAATCTTAAGATTTAATAGGATTTAAGTAATCAATTAATTCATTAACAGTGAAACGCCTCAAATTTGGCTTCTATTAAAAAATAGAAAACTTCTAAATTCAGGCCGAAACTGAATGCAATTAATATCGCTTTATTTTATCCAGAAAAGGAGCAATTCAATTTCTAATTGCAAATTAGATTTTATTTATTTAAATACTTTTCTTTAGGTAAATTTATTATTTACTTAATTCAATCTAATATGCTAAATTTGTATTCATATAATAGTCCTATTAAAATTAATAAATTAATTGTAATAAAAGAGACAGTGAAAATTAAATTTTTATTTATAGAAAATAATGGAAAAGGAATAATTACTACAATTTCCACATCGAAAACTAAGAAAATAATTCCAATTAAAAAAAATTTTAATGAAAAAGGAACTCGTGAAATAGAGAATGGGTCAAATCCACATTCAAAAGGAGAATTTTTTTCTTTGTTTTCTAAATTTTTAAAATTTATTAAAAAAAATATAATATAAAGTATAATTAAGATTAATAAAATTATTAATAAATAAAAAATTATTTAATTTTTTAAAAAACTCTTTAATTGGAAATTAAATGTACTATAAATTTATACTAATTAAATAATAAACTCATCAATATATAAATGTAAATAAAAATAATCACACTACATCAACAAAATGTCAATATCAAGCTGAAGCTTCAAACCCAAAAAAATGATTTGAGGAAATTAGTTGATTATAAATTCGAAAGTAAGAAACTATTAAAAAAATTGACCCAACTAATACATGAAAGCCATGAAATCCAGTAGTTATGAAAAAAGTAGAACCAAAAATTCTATCTGAAATAGAAAATTGAGCTTGAAAATATTCAAAAATTTGAAAAATTGTAAATATAAAACCTAATAAAATTGTAACCTTTAAAGAATTTAAAGCAGAAATATAGTTTTTATTTAAAATAGAATGATGACTTCAAGTTACTGTAATCCCTGACGAAATTAAAATTGCCGAATTTAATAAAGGAATTTCAAAAGGGTTAAAAGGAAAAATATTCTTAGGAGGTCATTGTCTCCCAATTTCAATATTAGGTGAAAGTCTTCTATGAAAAAAAGCTCAAAAAAAAGAAATAAAGAAAAAAATTTCAGATAAAATAAAAAGAAGTATTCCTATTTTTAATCCTCTTAACACCCATCTTGTGTGAAATCCTTGGAAGGATGCCTCACGAGAAATATCCCGTCATCATTGAAATGATGAAAAAAAAATTATAATAAAAGATATTAAAATTAAATTATTATTTAAATTTTGAAAATAACTTACAAATCCTAATGTTAATGAAAAAGCTGAAATTGATCTTGTTAAAGGTCATGGTCTTTTCTCGACTAAATGAAAAGGATGAAATATCATATGTTAATTTTTATCTTTAAGATTCATTAATATAAAGAGAAATTAAAATTGCAAAAACAAATCTTTGAATAAATGCTACAGCAGTCTCTAGTATTAATAAAACTATTATTATTGGAATTGACATAACTAAAAATATTTCCCCAAATATAGAAATTGATGAAAGAAGATGAATAAGTAAATGTCCTCTAATTATATTTGCTATCAATCGAACCGATAAAGTAATGGGTCGAATTAAATTTCTTACAGTTTCAATCAAAACCATAAAAAATCTTAATAAAATAGGAGAGCCTAAAGGAACAAGATGAGCTATTATTATATTAATTTTATTTAAAATAAGAAAAACAATTAATCTAATTCAAATAGGAAATGCAAAAAATATAGTAAAAACTAAATGACTAGATGAAGTAAAAATATAAGGAATAAGACCAATTATATTACTTATTAAAATAAATAAAAATAGTATAGTAATAATAATACAATTTTTTAGTTTAAAAGGTTTTAAATTATTTTCAATTTCCTGAAAAAAATTTTTTAACAGATTTTTTCAGGAAATTGAAAATAAAGAAGAACTTATTCAATATGAATATGGCCATATGAAAATTCATAAAATTAATGCTAATCAGTTTATTCTAAAATAATTAGAAGTAGATGGATCAAAAATTAAAAATAAGTTGTTTATCATTTATAATTGAAATTTAAATTTGTTTCTTTTTTTCTGTTACTAAACTTAGCAATATTAAATTTAGTAAAGTATAATATTGATATTATTAAAGTAACAGAAATTATTAAAGTCATTGTTAAAATTAATCAGTTTATAGGAAAAATTTGTGGAATTAAAAAACACCTAAGTAATTAAAGAATGACATTCTTTTGTTATAAAATTTAACTAGTTTTTTCATTGAAAGTTAAATATAACTATGAATTGGTTTAAGAGACCATTGCTTAAGATTTCAGCCATTCAATGAATTTTTAATAAAGTTTATAAAGTTTTTTATAGATGTAATTTCCATTGAAATAGGTATAAATCTATGATTAGCTCCACAAATTTCTGAGCATTGGCCAAAGTATATTCCTGGACGGTTGGATGAAGAAAAACATTGATTTAATCGTCCAGGAACTGCGTCTATTTTTAGACCTAATGATGGGATAGTTCATGAGTGAATAACATCAGTTGATGAAATTAAAAATTTAATGTTTGTATTTACTGGAATTACTAAATTATTATCAGTTTCCAAAAGGCGTATTGAATTAACATTTATTTCTATTTCTGGAATTATAAATGAATCAAATTCTTTATTAAAGTCTGAGTATTCATATGATCAATATCATTGGTGTCCTAAGACTTTAATTGAAATTTGGGAATTAAACATTTCATCAGTTAAATATAATAGATGAAGAGAAGGAATTGCAATAAAAATTAATGTAATTGCAGGAATAATTGTTCAAATAATTTCAATTTCTTGACCTTCCATTATTGATCGTCTTGTAAATTTATTTATAATAATATTTATAATTATGTAAATAGTAATAATTGTAATTATAATAATAATTATTATTGAATGATCATGAAAGAATGCTATTTGCTCTATAATTGGAGAATTTATATCAGAAAAGGATATTTGAGATCAAGTTATCATTGGTTTTATTTTAAAATAATGTTATTTTGATTAAAAGAATGTTCTGAAGGGGGAAAGTTTAATATTCATTCAATTGAGGAATTTGTTGTGTTAGAAAAATTAATTATTTTTTTTTCAATAATACTTATTCAAATAATAATAATTATTAAGATTACTCCAATTAATGAAATTATTGATCCTAATGAAGAAATAAAATTTCATTTTGAAAAAAAATCAGGATAGTCAGAATATCGACGTGGTATTCCTGCAAGTCCTAAGAAATGTTGAGGAAAGAAAGTTAAATTTACACCAATAAAAGTAATAAAAAATTGAGATTTTATTAAAATTGAATTTAAGTTTATTCCAAAGAATATTGGAAATCATAAGGCAATTGCTCCTATAATTGCAAATACTGCTCCTATAGAAAGTACATAATGGAAATGGGCTACAACATAATATGTATCATGAAGAATAATATCAATAGATGAATTTGCTAATATGATACCTGTTAATCCTCCAATTGTAAATAAAAATACAAAGCCTAAGGCTCATAAAATAGGAGGGTTATAATTAATATTAGAACCATGTAATGTTGCTAATCAACTAAAAATTTTAATTCCTGTTGGTACTGCAATAATTATAGTAGCTGATGTAAAATAAGCTCGGGTATCTACATCTATTCCTACTGTAAATATATGATGGGCTCATACAATAAACCCTAAAAGACCAATTGCGGCTATAGCGTAAATTATTCCTAAATTTCCAAAAGGTTCCTTTTTCCCTGTTCTTACACAAATAATATGTGAAATTATCCCAAATCCTGGAAGAATTAAAATATATACTTCTGGATGCCCGAAGAATCAAAATAAATGTTGGTATAAAATAGGATCTCCTCCTCCTGAAGGATCAAAAAATGAAGTATTGAAATTTCGATCAGTTAATAATATAGTAATGGCTCCTGCTAATACAGGCAAAGATAATAATAAAAGAAATGCAGTAATTAATACTGATCATACAAATAAAGGTATTCGTTCAAGAGTTATTCCAATTGATCGTATATTAATAATTGTTGTAATAAAATTAATTGCACCTAAAATTGATGAAGCTCCGGCTAAATGAAGAGAAAAAATTGCTAAGTCTACGGCAGGTCCATAATGTGATAGATTAGAAGATAAGGGAGGATAGACAGTTCATCCTGTCCCTACTCCTGATTCAATTAAGGAAGAATTAATTAGTAAAAATAAAGAAGGAGGGAGTAATCAAAATCTTATATTATTTATACGTGGAAAAGCTATATCAGGGGCTCCTAGTATAATTGGAACAAGTCAATTTCCGAAACCACCAATTATAATAGGTATGACTATGAAGAAAATTATAATAAATGCGTGAGCGGTTACAATTACATTGTAAATTTGATCATTCCCAATTAATGTTCCGGGTTGTCTTAGTTCTATTCGAATAAGAATTCTTATTCTTATTCCTATTATTCCTGCTCATCTTCCAAAAATTAGATATATAGTTCCAATGTCTTTGTGATTAGTAGAGTATATTCATCGCGGTAAAATGGCTGAATTTTTAGGCGATAAATTGTAAATTTATTTATGATATTTTCTTTTACTATAAGATTTATTAATTAATAATTTTTGCTTTGAAGGCAAATAGTTTTTTTTAACTTAAAATCTTAGTATGTTCATAAGTTAATGAAAAAAATTAAAAGTATAAAATTTATATTAATAAATAAAGTTTTTTTGTTAAAAGTAAAGTTTGAGTTTTTTAATCTTTTGACATTGAAAAAAAAAATTGGAGTTAAAATTTTGAAATAAAAAAATAAATTAATTAAAGAAGAAATAATAAGAATTACGATAATGAATAAGTTGAATTTTATTAATGAACAAATTGCTATAATTTTAATGAAAAACCCTAAAAATGGGGGTATTCCTCCTAATGATATAAATTGACTAATTAAATTTATTTTATTTCTATAATTAATTTTTTTGTTAGAAATGTTAATTAAGGAGATTAAATTGAATTTTTCACATAAAATAGTAATAGTATAAATGATAATTGAATAAGTAATTAAGTATAAAATTCAAAAGTTAATTTTTTTAAAAATTATACTAATTATTCATCCTTGATGTGAAATAGATGAAAGAATTAAAAGTTTTTTAACAAGTTTAAAATTTAAGGCTATAATTGATCTAATTAAGGTTGAAATTATAACTTGAATAATAATTCAATGGAAAAAAAAATTTGAAAGAATAAATAAGGGAATAACTTTTTGAAAAGATAAAATTAAGAATAAAGCGTTAAAATTTAACGATTCTCTAATTCTTATTAATCAAAAATGAAATGGAAAAATTGCTAATTTAATTAAAATTGAAATATTTAGGAGTCTTAAGAAAAAAATTGAGTTTCTTAAATTAAATTGAAACCTAGAAATAAAAAATAAAGAGGATGAAAATGATTGAATTACAAAATAAATAATTATTGAATTGCAATTTTTAATTTTATAATTATTTAAAATTGGAATAAATCTCATAAGGTTTATTTCTATTGATAATCAATAAATAAATCATGAATTTGAAGAAATTGAAATTAAAATTGTTATAATAATTATTCATACTATTAATTTTTTAAAAAAGATTAATAAAGGATTTTTAAAATCATATTTGGGGTATGAACCCACTAGCTTAATTATTTAGCTTACTTTACT